TGTACCGTGCACATCAACATCAATTAGATAGCCTCAAAAAATGGAAATATTAACATTTTTTAGATAGCAGAAAAAAGGGGAAACAAAATAAAAGAATTCATTAATATATAGAGAATATACCTAAAAATGCATCTATTCTTTAAGCATCATCTATTCTTTAAGCATCTAGGAAGAGTATATCTACAGATACCTAAATAGATAAAAAATATATATATATATATGATAATCTAGAGCAAAAATGGGGATGTATCGATTCCCCATATTTAAATAAATATGGGGAATCGATACTCATACAAATGAATCATATGCCAGGAACCAGATTTGAACTGGTGACACGAGGATTTTCAGTCCTCTGCTCTACCAGCTGAGCTATCCCGACCATCCTTGATGCATCAGCCTCATTTTTATTTTAAAAGATTACTGGAGTATATGTCAATGAATCTATGTCAACTAAGTCCAAAAAAGACGAAAAATAAAAATTTGTAAGTAAGTTTCAGTAGTAACAATTATTTTGGATTGTTAATCACGCATATGAGGAGGATTCCTTGCTCAAAAATAAGATATTCTTTTCTATGTTTATCATTAACAAAATTCTACGTGTTTCACATTCACATATATTCCAAAACTTATAACTTGTAATTCTGATATGATAAGAAAAGATAAAAATTCCAATTTATTTGTGAGTAAACAGAATAAAACACATAAATAATGGAAATAATGAATTAAAAATAGAGAGGATATAGGAAAAAGAATTCGAAAGTTAAATTAAACAGGTCCTTTAATTAAAAAGGTCCTTTGGGGATAGAGGGACTTGAACCCTCACGATTTCTAAAGTCGACGGATTTTCCTCTTACTATAAATTTCATTGTTGTCGGTATTGACATGTAGAATAGGACTCTATCTTTGTTCTCGTCTGATTGATTCAGTTCTTCAAAGGATCTATCAGATTATGATGAAGTGAATGATTGGGTCAATGAATATTCCGTCTTTTCTTCAACTTTATTAAACTTGGAATTGATTTGATTTACGTCTTTCATTTTTGAATATTTTTATCACAAACAGAGATTGTAAGTCTTCATTAATCAATTGAAATAGTATTTCAGTATATATATCCATAGGTTTATCTTTGATTCATTCCTGGAATTTGGATGGAAGGATTCCTTTAAAGGAAAAGTCGTCAACTTCATTTGTTAGAACAGCTTCCATTGAGTCTCTGCACCTATCCTTTTTTTTTATTATAACTTTCTGAACTTTTCTTCGTTTAGTTTATAGTTTACGGAAAAAAGGATTTGGCTCAGGATTGCCCATTGTGAATTCCAGGGTTTCTCTGAATTTGAAAGTTCTCACTCGGTAAGTTTCCATACCAAGACTCAATCCAATTAAGTCCGTAGCGTCTACCTATTTCGCCATATCCCCCTCTTTTTTTTTTTTTAGTTTCTAATCTCATTAGAATACTTTTTTATTTATATTATGAACATTATGCCGGAACTTTTGAATTCATTAAATTCAATTTAAATACGGATTCTTATATTGAAAAATGTTTGTTCCTATTTTATTGATTTTATTTCATCTATATTGGATACCATTATATTATTTAGTTGAATCAAAAATGATTCTATTATCTATTTATTCGCAATTCAATATACACAGATATATACCACATATCTATCTATATTCTATGCCCCTACTTCTATTATGTTTTCATGCAATTTTAAATACTCGAATGGTCGATTCTTTATATATATTTTCGAATGAAAACGTGGGAATCTTTGATTATGATCTAGATTAGTCTTTTCTATTTCTTTCATTTTTTTAGTTTTTCTTTCAATAAACAATCCATTGATTTCATTCATATAATAAAAGAAAATGAATATAACTAAAAAGAATCGAATAGATATAAAGAATCATTCTTTTAATGTAGAATTAACCATTCATTTAGAAATATTGAAAGAAATATGGAATTCCTAATTACTTATTAAAATTTATAAGACTAGAATTTAAAAAAAGAAATATTTAACAATCAAATATCTAATAATTAAATACCTTATAATTCTATATGTTAAGTACTATTAATTAATCTTTACTTTAAACTAATTATTACATTATTATAGAATTCTAGATTCTATAAATTCGAATATTCGATTTCTAATTCGAAATACTATATACTAAATACTATTAGAATTATATATATGTATATGTTTGATAAATAGATCGAAATATATGATATTTATTAATTTTAATTCATTAATATTAATTATGAATTTGAATCCTTATCTTATACTTTATGTTATGTAGTAAAATATCAAATATATAATATAGCATATTCTATATTTTTTCAATGTTCATATTAATTTGAATTATGTTATAAATAACTAACAAATAACTAACAATTAATAACTAAGATCCTAGCCGTTTATTTAATTCCTATGCATACGAAATTTCGGTTATGTTAGCCCGCTTAGCTCAGAGGTTAGAGCATCGCATTTGTAATGCGATGGTC